TGTAAAAAGTGTTGGAATTTTTAGTGCCTAATTTTTATGGTGTTTTTTTCTTCGGTGGATAGGGTTAAAAAAATCCTGAAAAAAATGAAAAAATTTTAGTGTGCATATATATATATGCAATAGTTGACTCATATCACAACTTGTTAACTGGCGGGTTCTCGAGCCTATCTTGTTTTAAGGGGTTTGGCAAGAATAGCAGGAATTCCAGGGCCTAGGGGGTAAGGGGGTTTGTCGCGAAAAAGCCAAAAATTTGCAGTCATGACGTAGGGGCACACCTGAGTTTATAGTTGATATACCTTAATCTATGTCTTACGAGAATTGACTTATAATATCTCATACAAGGAAAAATGTACCACCTTGATTATCATTTGAATTTGCACTCTGAGATGTAAATTGAAAGGAAAACATATAGAGAAATCCCATGCATATAAAAGAATGCTAGGCATGTGGGGTAAAGAACTAAATGATTAACACCAGTAACCAATCAGATGCCGTATAGCATTAACTGTTAGCAATCTTAATGCGATGCTCATCATATACCAATCAGATGCCAGTAATAATTAACTGTTTAGCAACTCTTATTTTAAATGTCCTTGATTCTATCATTAATAATTATTACATAAATAAATTGTTGTGAGTCTTATTTATGAATGATCTTCTTGAATGTTAGTACTTGCTTTATGGTTAAAATAGTGAAATGGTGATAATACATAGCATGTACTAATACATACATAATATGTGCTAATACATACATAATATGTACTAATACATACACTTATGCATATTAATGTTTAAGTTCAATTTAGTGTGTCAGAGCATGGACATTATTAAGTACATTAAATGTAGGGTGACATTTAATGTATTGTTACATATTTGCTTTATGGTTAAAATAGTGAAATGGTGATAATACATAGTATGTACTAATCATACATAATATGTGCTAATACATACACTTATGCATGCTAATGTTTAAGTTCAATTTCGTGTGTCAGAGCATGGACATTATTAAGTACATTAAATGTAGGGTAACATTTAATGTATTAATACATATTTGCGCGTCGGCAGAAAGTAGTTTAGTTTAGAATCTTGGCTTTGGGAGTCAGGGGTGAGAGTTAAAATCTTTCCTTTCTGGTTGCGGGTTTTGGCCTTAGGGGGGATTTTAACCTCCGATCTTCGGATTACAAGACCGATGCTTTGTTTAAGCTACTGAGGCAGGCTTAATCTAATATTTTATTTTCTAACCATCCTACTAGGGGGAATAAAATTAAGAATAGTGAGAAGTATAAAATTGATGCGATTTGTCCAATAATAATGTATGGGTGTTCTACTGGCATTCCTCCGATTCATGTGAGGATAATCATGTCTGCTACTAGTGTTCAAAATAGAAACTGGGTGAATGGGCGGAATGCTATTCCTCGTTGTTTTGAGGTGTGAAGGAGTGGGACGACTAGTAATACTAAGATAGAAAATAATAAGGCTAAGACTCCTCCTAGTTTATTTGGGATTGAGCGTAGAATAGCGTAAGCAAATAGGAAGTATCATTCTGGTTTAATATGTGGTGGTGTAACTAGTGGGTTAGCTGGGGTGAAGTTTTCTGGGTCTCCTAGTATGTTTGGTGAGAATAGTGCTAGGAGAGATAGAGCTGATAGTATGATTACAAATCCTAGTAGGTCTTTATATGTGAAGTATTGGTGGAATGGGATTTTATCTGCATTAGAGTTAAGGCCAATTGGGTTGTTTGATCCTGTTTCATGTAGGAAAAGGAGGTGGAGGATTGTTGCTCCTGCAACTATAAATGGTAAGAGGAAGTGAAATGCAAAGAATCGTGTGAGTGTTGCGTTATCTACGGAGAATCCCCCTCAAATTCATTGGACTAGTATGTCGCCCACATATGGTACTGCGGATAATAGGTTTGTAATTACTGTTGCACCTCAAAATGATATTTGTCCTCATGGGAGTACGTAGCCTACAAATGCTGTTATTATGACTAGCAGGAATAGTACTACTCCGATGTTTCAGGTTTCTTTGTTTAGGTATGAGCCGTAGTAAAGGCCTCGGGCAATATGCATATATAGGCAAATAAAGAAGAATGATGCTCCGTTGGCGTGTACGTTGCGAATTAATCACCCGTAATTTACGTCTCGGCAGATGTGCACAACAGATGAGAAGGCAGTTGAGATATCTGAGGTGTAGTGTATTGCTAAAAATAGTCCTGTTAGGATTTGGGTAATTAAGCATAGTCCTAGTAGGGACCCAAAATTTCATCATGCTGAGATGTTAGATGGGGTTGGTAGGTCAATTAATGCGTCGTTAACAATTTTAATTACTGGATGTGTTTTTCGTAGGCTTGCCATTAGTGTGTTCTTGTAGTAAAATAATTACAGTGGTTCTTCAAGCCATTAATCCTGGTTAAATTCCTGGCAGGAACCATGGTGTATTCAATGTCTTTATTATTAATGGTTCTAGTAATCGGTCTTGTTGCAGTTGCTTCTAATCCGACCCCTTATTTTGCGGCTATTGGTCTGGTTATTACAGCTGGTGTTGGGTGTGGAATTTTGGTTTGTTGTGGGGGTTCTTTTTTATCATTAATTCTTTTTTTAATTTATCTTGGTGGTATGCTTGTGGTATTTGCGTATTCTGCGGCTTTGGCTGCTGATCCTTTTCCTGAGGCTTGGGGGGGTCGTTCTGTTGTAGAGTATGTTCTGATTTATTTGTTTGGTGTAGGTTTGGTAGCTGGGATTTTTTGGGGTGGGTGATATGTGGGTTACTGGGTAGTTGTTGATGGGCTGAAAGAGTTTTCTGTGTTACGTAATGATGTAAGTGGTGTGGCTATTGTTTATTCTTTGGGTGGGGGTATGTTGATGACTTGTGCTTGGGTGTTGCTTTTAACGTTGTTTGTTGTTTTAGAGTTAACTCGTGGGTTAGATCGTGGCAGCTTACGGTTAGTTTAAGGGATGATGTAGAGTGTTATGATTAGTGTGGCTAAGGAAACGGAGAAGATGGTTAAGTATGTTTTGATTTTTGCTTGTTGGGCGTTGTTTAGGTATGTAGTGGCTTCGATGAATGTTTGTAGTATTTTTTCTACTCATAGGACTTGTCATGTTTTGTCTAATGCTGTGCCAATTGTGTGTCCTAAGGTTAGTTTTAGTTTGGGGAAGATTCGGTGAATTAGTGTTGGGCAGTAGCCTAGTATGCTGAATGAGTAGAATAGTAGGGCTATTGGTGTATTTTTAATTTGTTTTTCTTCTAGTGTGGCGATTCATTTTGCTATTAAGAAGCCCATTACAACTACTGAGACGGTTATGAGTTTAAGGTATATTGGTATTGTCAGGACTGGTGTTTTTTCTGGAAGTATGTTGTGTCAGATGATTAAGCCTATAATAATGCTTCCTCAGGCAAGTCGTTTAATTGGTTTAAGTACTGTTTTTGCGTCTTCGGTTGGTAAAATCTTTGGATTAATTAATCCTGGTCCTAGTGTTACATGATATATTAGTCGATAGCTATAAGCTGCGGTGAATGATGCAGCGATTAGTGTTAATGTTACGGTTAGAATGCTTAGTTTTGATGTTATTAATGATTCAAGGATGGCGTCTTTTGAGTAGAATCCGGCTAGGAATGGGATTCCTGATAATGCTATATTTCCAATTAGTAGATATGTTGTAGTGGCTGGTATTAGGGTAATAAGGTTTCCCATTTTTCGGATGTCTTGTTCGTCTTTTAATTTATGAATGATTACGCCTGAGCAAAGGAATAGTATAGCTTTGAAGAAAGCGTGTGTGCAAATGTGGAAAAATGCTAGTTGGGGTTGATTTAATCCAATGGCTATTATTATTAACCCCAGTTGACTTGATGTTGAGAAGGCTACAATTTTTTTGATATCATTCTGGGTTAGGGCGCAGGCAGCTGAAAATAGTGTTGTTGCTAATCCGAGGTATAGGCAAGTTATTAGTGCTGTATTATTATTTTGTATTATTGGATGAAGGCGGACTAGCAGGAAGATACCAGCAACGACTATAGTGCTGGAGTGTAGTAGGGCAGAGACGGGTGTTGGACCTTCTATGGCTGCTGGGAGTCATGGGTGGAGTGTAAATTGGGCTGATTTTCCTATTGCTGCTAGGATAATTCCTGCTAATGGGATAATTGAGTTGTGTATTTTTGATTCTGTAATAATTTCTTGGATGTTTCATGTGTTTATTTGTGTGGCAAATCATGCAATAGCTACAATAAACCCGATGTCTCCAACTCGGTTATAGATAATGGCTTGTAGGGCAGATGTGTTTGCATCGGCTCGTCCTGATCATCACCCAATTAGTAAAAAGGATATAATACCAACCCCCTCTCAGCCAATAAATAGCTGGAATATATTGTTAGCTGTAACTAGAATAATTATGGCTACTAAAAATAGGAGCAGGTATTTAAAGAATCGGTCTTTGTTTGGGTCTGCGTGCATATATCAAAGGGCAAATTCTAGAATTGACCAAGCAACAAATAGTGCTACTGGTGTAAAAATGAGTGAGTAGTGGTCAAAATTGAAGCTTACGAAGATATCAAGTGTATAGATGCTTGTTCAGTATCAGCTGGTAGAGATGTTTTCTACTCCTTGATCAATAAAAATTAGTAGTGCAATAAGGCTAATAAGAAATGAGTGGCTTACGGCTTCTTTAATTTGTATGGCTAATTGGTTAGGTTTTTTTTGTTTGGGGTTTAGTGTTTTTAATAGGGGGTAAATCAGGGTTGTAATAGATAAAAGTATCAGGGATGTGAGGATTTGTGTCATAACTTCTACTTGGACTTGCACCAAGAGTTTTTGGTTCCTAAGACCAATGGATGGACTATTATCCTTTAGAAGTGCGAGGAAGCCACGGAGTTTAACCATGGGTAATAAGTTTTAGCAGAACTCATTCTTTTCTGTCTTTCTCGGTAAGTTAGGAGGTTTTAACTCCTGTTGTTAGAGTCACGATCTAAGGTTTTGGTTAAACTAAACTTACTAATAACATCATCCTAGTAGGAGTTCTGGTTTGGCTACGAGTAGAATAATGGGGATTAGGTGAAGGGCTATTAATAAGTGTTCTCGGGTGTGGTAGGGTGGTAAATTTATAATGTGGTTTGGTATTTGGCCTCGTTGTGTTATTAGGAATATATAAAGAGAGTAGCTTGCTGTAATTAGTGTTCCTATTCCTGTGAGTACAATTGTTCATGGTGACCAACTAAACATTGTTGTAATAATTGTTAATTCTCCTACTAGATTTGGTAGGGGTGGGAATGCTAGGTTGGCTAAGTTAGCGAGGAATCATCATGTTGCTGTTAATGGAAGAATTATTTGTAATCCTCGGATGAGGACTATGGTTCGGCTGTGGACTCGTTCGTATGTTGTATTGGCAAGGCAAAATAGTATTGAGGATGTTAATCCGTGGGCAATTATCAGGGCAATTGCACCTGAAAACCCTCATGTAGTCTGAATTAAAATTCCTCCTGCTACTAGGCCTATGTGGCTTACTGAGGAGTAGGCAATTAGGGATTTTAAGTCTGTTTGTCGTAGGCAAATAGACCCTGTTATAATAATCCCCCACAAGGCTAAAATGATGAATGGGTAGGCCAGTTCTTTGTTAAATGCGTCTAATACAATTATTATTCGTATTATTCCATATCCGCCTAGTTTAAGTAAAATTGCCGCTAGTACTATTGATCCTGCGATTGGGGCTTCAACGTGTGCTTTGGGTAATCATAGGTGTACACCATAAAGTGGTATTTTTACTAGGAATGCGATTAAGCAGCCTGCTCATCAGATTTTATGGCTTCATGTGTCAAGTGCTAGCGGTTGTGCATATTGAAGAATTAATATTGATAGTGTCCCAGTGGTTTGTTGAAGAAGGAGTAGTGCAATTAATAGTGGTAGGGAGCCTGCGAGTGTATAAAATAGGAAGTAGATTCCTGCATTTAGGCGTTCAGCTTGATTTCCCCATCGGGTAATAATAATTAGGGTCGGAATTAGTGTGGCTTCAAATATAATATAGAATATAATGATTTCTGTGGCACCGAATGCTATGATTAAGAAAGTTTGGAGTGAGGTAAGAAGAGTAATGAATAAGCGTTGGCGGTTAATTGGTTCTGGGTTGACGTGGTTTTGACTGGCTAGGATTATTAGTGGCAGTAGTCAGCAGGTTAGTACTAGGAATGGGGTTGATAGTGGGTCTGTGGCTAGATATAAGCTAGAGGTTGTTCATCCGGTCTCTGATGTTCATTTTAATCAGGAGAGGCTAATTAAAGCGATTAGGAAGCTGTGTGTTGTTGTAGTTATTCATAGGAATTTTGCAGGGGTAATTCAAATTGTTGGAAATAGCATAATTGTTGGGATTAATACTTTTAGCATTGTAGGAGGTTGAGGTTTTGTAAGTGGTCTGTTCCGTGGGTTCGGGCGGTTGCAACTAGAAGTGCAAGTCCTGTGCTTGCTTCACAGGCGGAGAAAGCCAGGAGTAGGATTGGGGTGGAAGAGAATCCTGTTGACTCGAATTGTAATGCTCATAAAGCTAGTGCAATAAATAAGGATAGTATTATCCCTTCTAAACAAAGGAGTGCGGAAAGAAGGTGTATTCGGTTAAATGTTAATCCTATTAACCCTAGTGTGAATGCTGATGTGAAGCTAAAGTGTATTGGTGTCATAAGGGGGCCGTGGAGTTAAACCACGATTTTCTGAGCCGAAATCAGAGGTCTTGTTTTGGACTAACACCCTATTCTGCTCATTCTAAACCTCCTTGGGCTCATTCATAAATTAGTCCTATGGTGAGCAAAATTAGGATGGTTGTGGCTCAGAAAAGTGTCTCGGCTGGGTTATAAAGTTGATCTCCTCATGGGAGAGGGAGTAGGAGAGCAATTTCTAGGTCAAATAAAAGAAATAGAATTGCCACTAGAAAAAATTGTAGTGAGAATGGAAGTCGGGCGGATCCTAGTGGGTCAAATCCGCATTCATATGGTGATAATTTTTCTGTGTCAGGGTCTATTTGTGGTAATCAGAATGAAATAAATGCTAGGATTGACGGTACAATTATTGTAATAATAATAATGGTTATAATTAGGCTCACTATCTTTCCTTGGGGTTTAACCAAGATTAAGTGATTGGAAGTCACTTGTACTAAATTTATACTAGAAAGATTATGAGCCTCATCAGTAGATAGATACATAGAGGAATAGTCAGACTACATCGACAAAGTGTCAGTATCATGCCGCAGCCTCAAAGCCGAAGTGGTGCTCTAATGTAAAGTGGTGTTTTATTTGACGCAGCAAGCAAATTATTAAAAAGGTTGACCCAATAATAACATGTAGTCCGTGGAATCCTGTTGCTACGAAAAATGTTGATCCATAGGTTCCGTCTGCAATGGTAAATGGTGCTTCATAATATTCTATTGCTTGAAGGGCTGTAAAATAGAACCCTAGTAGAATTGTTAGTGCAAGGGCTTGAATGGCTTGTTTTCGTTCCCCTTCTATAATACTGTGGTGGGCTCATGTTACTGTTACCCCAGAGGCTAATAGTACAGCTGTATTAAGTAGTGGTACTTCAAATGGGTCTAAGGTGGTTGTTCCTGGGGGTGGTCAGAATCCTCCTAGTTCTGGTGTTGGGGCTAGGCTTGAGTGGTAGAATGCTCAGAAGAAGCCCAGGAAGAAAAATACTTCTGATGTGATGAATAGGACTATTCCGTGTCGGAGTCCTACTTGGACTGGTTGGGTGTGGTGGCCTTGGAATGTCCCTTCTCGAATAATGTCTCGTCATCATTGAATTATGGTTAGGATTAATAAAACTAATCCGGAAGCAATAAGTGTTATTGAGTGAAAGTGGAATCATACTGCTAGGCCAGATGTTATCAGTAAGGCACCGATAGCTCCTGTAAGTGGTCATGGGCTTGGGTCAACTATGTGGTATGCATGCGCTTGGTGAGCCATTAGATGTTTTCTTGTAAGTACAGGCTTAATAACAGGATAAAAACGTAGGCTTGAATCATGGCTACTGCAATTTCTAAAAGTGTTAGTATTACAAGAACTGTAGAGATTAGAAGTGCTGCTATTGGTACTGTAGATAATATGACATATACGGCTGTTGAGATTAGTTGAATTAATAGGTGGCCTGCAGTTAGGTTGGCTGTGAGTCGTACACCTAGGGCTAGCGGTCGAATAAATAAACTAATTGTTTCGATAATTACTAAGATTGGAATGAGTAGGGTGGGAGTTCCTTCTGGTAATAGATGGCTTAGAGAGGCTGTAGGTTGGTTTAGTATTCCAACGATTACTGTGGCAAGTCATAGTGGTACTGCGAACCCTAGATTTATTGATAGCTGTGTTGTTGGTGTAAAGGAATATGGTAGTAATCCTAGCAGGTTTATTGAGATAAGGTAAATCATTAATGCGGTAAACAATAGTGCTCATTTATGTCCGCCGATGTTTAGTGGTGTTAACAGTTGGCTCACAAATCGGTTAATTAATCATGTCTGGGTTGTAAGAATTCGGTTATTAGTTCATCGCGGGATTGAGTTTGGAAAGAAGATTAGTGGTACTATGAGTGCGATATAAATTAGTGAAAGTCCTAGGAGTTTGGGGCTTGCAAATTGATCGAATAGGCTGATTATCATAGTCAAATTCAATTAAGGTTTTGGTATTTTTTAATATCTAATAGGATGAACTCGTTTGGTTGAATGTGGCTTAGGACTTTGGTTGGAGTAGCAATGAGAAGAACTGCTCATGAAAAGACTAAAATTATAAATCATGGGAGTGGATTTAATTGTGGCATATTCACTAGAGGTGGTCGTTAATCACCAAGGTTTGGCTTAAAAGGCCAATGCTTATCCGGTTTTTAGCTTTCTAGTGAGGCGTCTTCTAGTACTATTGAAGATCAACTCTCAAAACCTTCTAATGGTACTGCTTCAATTACGATTGGTATAAAGCTATGGTTGGCTCCGCAGATTTCAGAGCATTGTCCGTAGAATATGCCGGTACGCAGTACTATAAAGGTGGATTGGTTTAATCGTCCTGGGGTTGCGTCTATTTTAATTCCCAGTGATGGTACAGCTCAGGAGTGTAGTACGTCTTCGGCGGATACAATAATGCGAATTGGGGATTCTTGGGGAATTACCATTCGATGGTCAGTTTCTAATAATCGGAATCCTCCTTCGGTTAAGTCTTGGGTTTGTACTATATATGAGTCAAATTCTAAATTTTCATAGTCTGTGTATTCGTAGCTTCAGTACCACTGATGTCCTACGGCTTTTACTGTTACATGTGGGTCATTTATTTCATCCATAAGGTAAAGAATTCGGAGAGATGGTAGAGCAATTAAGATTAAAATAATAGCTGGTAAAACAGTTCATACGATTTCGAGCTCTTGTGAGTCTAAAACAAGTTTATTTGTTAGTTTAGTTGATACTATTGCGACAATAATATAAAGTACGAGAGTGCTAATTAAAATTACAATTATTAGGGCATGATCATGAAAGTTTAGAAGCTCTTCTATAACAGGTGATGCTGCGTCTTGAAATCCTAGTTGGGTGGGGTGTGCCATTAGTTTAGAGATATGCGAGGGTTTAACTCGCAATTTCATCTTGACAAGGTGATGTAATTTATTTTACTAATATCTCTAAGAAGGTGACAGAGTGGTTATGTGACCGGCTTGAAACCGGAATATGGAGGTTCAATTCCTCCCCTTCTCGTTAGTTTGATTGGGCTATAATGAATGCGGGTTCTTCAAATGTGTGGTATGGTGGTGGGCAGCCATGAAGCCATTCTGCATTTGTTGGGGTTAACTCAACGGATAGTACTTCACGTTTGGCGGCAAAGGCTTCTCAAATAATAAATAGGAATATAATTACTGCAACTAAGGAAATTAGTGATCCAATGGATGACACTGTATTTCATAGGGCATATGCATCAGGGTAGTCAGAGTAACGTCGTGGTATTCCTGCTAACCCTAGGAAGTGTTGGGGGAAGAATGTGAGGTTTACACCGATAAATATTACTCCGAAATGGATTTTTGTTCAGGTACTGCTTAAGGTGTATCCTGTAAATAAGGGGAATCAGTGGACAAATCCCGCTATAATGGCGAATACGGCACCCATTGATAGAACATAGTGGAAGTGGGCAACAACATAATATGTGTCATGAAGAACAATATCTAGTGAGGAGTTGGCTAAAATGATTCCTGTTAGTCCCCCTACTGTAAATAGGAAGATAAATCCCAGTGCTCATAGTATTGGTGTTTCTCATTTAATAGAACCCCCTTGAAGTGTGGCTAATCAGCTAAATACTTTTACACCTGTTGGGATGGCAATGATTATTGTTGCGGACGTAAAGTATGCACGGGTGTCTACATCTATTCCTACGGTAAACATGTGATGGGCCCATACAATAAACCCTAGAAGGCCGATAGCCATTATTGCTCAAACCATACCCATGTACCCAAATGGCTCTTTTTTTCCTGCGTAATAAGCTACAACGTGGGAGATAATACCAAATCCTGGCAGAATAAGAATATAGACTTCTGGGTGACCAAAGAATCAAAATAAGTGTTGGTATAAAATTGGGTCACCTCCTCCAGCTGGGTCAAAGAATGAGGTGTTAAGGTTTCGGTCTGTAAGGAGTATTGTAATCCCAGCAGCTAAAACTGGTAGTGATAGGAGTAAAAGAACAGCTGTAACTAATACTGCTCACACAAATAATGGGGTTTGATATTGGGTGGCGATTGAAGGTTTCATGTTAATAATTGTTGTAATAAAATTAATAGCTCCTAGAATTGATGAGACACCTGCTAAGTGAAGTGAAAAAATTGTTAAGTCAACTGATGCTCCTGCGTGGGCAAGATTACTTGCAAGTGGCGGGTATACCGTTCATCCTGTCCCAGCTCCAGCTTCAACACCAGAAGACGCTAATAGAAGTAAAAATGAGGGGGGAAGGAGTCAAAAGCTTATGTTATTTATTCGTGGGAATGCTATGTCAGGCGCTCCAATTATAAGTGGTACCAGTCAGTTCCCAAAGCCCCCAATCAATATTGGTATAACTATAAAGAAAATTATTACAAAAGCATGAGCAGTAACGATTACATTGTAAATTTGGTCATCTCCTAAAAGAGATCCTGGTTGGTTAAGTTCGGCACGAATAAGAAGACTAAGGGCGGTTCCGACTATTCCGGCTCAGGCACCGAATACGAGATAAAGGGTGCCAATGTCTTTGTGATTAGTAGAGAAGAATCAACGCGTGATTTTCACAGGTAGGATGGCCGAGTGTTTAGGCGGCGGTTTGTAGCACCGTGTACAGAGGTTTGATTCCTCTTCTTACCATGGCCTTGTGGTGTTTTCACATTAGATTGCAAACCTAAAGGTGCAGATTACCGTCTGCCGGGGCTTTCCCGCCTTTTTGGATCATTAACAGGCGGGAAAGTAGATGGATGCTCGCTGGTTTGAGCGCTTAGCTGTTAACTAAGAGTTTGTAGGATCGAGGCCTTCCTATCTAGAGGGGCCTTAGTTTAATTAAAATGTTTGATTTGCAATTAGAAGATGCAAAGTAAAATTTGTAGGTCCTAGTCAAGGGCTAGAAGGTTTTCACTTCTGCTTAGGGCTTTGAAGGTCCTTGGTCTTATATTTATCCTAAGCCCTTATGTGGTTAGTGTTAGGATGGTTGGGGTTACTGGTAAAAGTCCTAGGGTAATTATAATTATTAGTGTTAGTGGTATTAGGTTTTGGGTTGTTTTAGTTCGTCAGGGAGTGGTTGCATTGATTGTGTTTGGGCTAATGGTTAGTGTTGCTGTGTAGCATAATCGTAGGTAGAAGTATAGGCTTAGTAGAGCGGTTAAAATTATGATTGTGGCTGTGAGGGGAAGGTTTTGTTTTGCCAGTTCTTGAATAATAAGTCATTTGGGCATAAATCCTGTTATTGGTGGTAGGCCCCCTAGGGAGAGTAAAATTAGGGGGGTGGTGGCTGTTAAGGTTGGGTTTTTTGATCAGGCTGTTGATAGTGTATTAATTTTTGTTGTGTTTAATGTTTTTAGGGTGAGGAATGCTGCTGATGTTATAAAAATGTATATAATTAAGGCAATAATGGTGAGTTGTGGGGTGTAGTGAATAATAATTATTATTCATCCTATATGAGCGATTGATGAGTAGGCTAGAATTTTTCGTAGCTGGGTTTGGTTTAATCCTCCTCATCCTCCGATTAGTGTTGATAGAATTCCTAGTAGTGTAAGTAAGGTTGGGTTTGTATTTTGGGCTACTTGGATGATTAGGGTGAATGGGGCTAGTTTTTGTCAGGTGGATAGGATTAATCCTGTTAATAGGTTTAGTCCTTGAAGCACTTCTGGTAGTCAGAAATGTGCTGGTGCTAGTCCAACTTTTAGTGCTAGTGCTGAAATAATTATTATGTTAGTTACTGGGTTTGATACATTATTAATGTTTCATTCTCCTATGAGTCAGGCGTTTGTTGTGCTGGCAAATAGGATTATTGCTGCTGCGGTAGCCTGAATTAGGAAGTATTTTGTTGTTGCTTCTACTGCGCGTGGGTGGTGTTGTTGGGTTATTAGTGGTGTAATTGCTAGGGTATTAATTTCTAATCCTATTCAGGCTAGTAGCCAGTGTGAGCTGGCAAATGTTATTGTGGTGCCTAGTCCTAGGCTATACAGTAGGATTGCTAATACATATGGGTTCATTGATAGGAGAGGGATTTTAACCATCGTGTTCGGGGTATGGGCCCGAAAGCTTGTTTAGCTGATCTTATCTTAGAAGGTGGTGTAGAGGAAGCACTAAGAGTTTTGATCTCTTTGGCATAGGTTCAAGTCCTTTCTTTCTAAGAACTGAGGGGGATTTAACCCCTGTGTTCCACTCTATCAAAGTGGCCCCTAGGCATTCGGGCACAGTTCTGTTTATTATAGTTGTGGTGGCAAGCTTGCTAGTGAAATTGGTAGGGTTGTGTGTCAAAGGACAAAGGCTAATGTAATTGGGAGGAAGTTTTTTCAGATTAGGTGTATTAGTCGGTCATATCGGAATCGTGGGTATGATGCTCGTACCCATAGGAATACTGCGGCTAGTAGTGCGGTTTTAGTTATGATAAGGATTGTTGAAAGTTCTGGGGTATTTGATAAGTATGATGTTCCTAAGAATAAAACTGCTGATAGGGTGTTTATTAGAAGGATGTTAGCGTATTCGGCTAGGAAGAATAATGCAAATGGTCCTCCTGCATACTCTACGTTAAACCCTGATACTAATTCTGATTCCCCTTCTGTTAAGTCAAATGGTGCACGGTTAGTTTCTGCTAGGGTTGATACATATCATATTGTGGCTAGTGGTCATGCTGGGATTAGTAATCATATTTTTTCTTGTGCTGTACTTAAGATTTGTAGGGAGTACCCCCCTGAGAAGATTATAATTGATAATACAATTAACCCTAAGCTTACTTCATATGAAATTGTTTGGGCTACGGCTCGTAGGGCCCCAATTAGTGCGTATTTTGAATTTGATGCCCATCCAGAGCCTAGAATTGAGTATACTGCTAGGCTTGATAGGGCTAGAATAAATAGTATTCCTAGGTTGAGGTTTACTATTGTGTGTGGTAGCGGTATTGGTGCTCATAGTATTATTGCTAGGGTTAGTGCAAGGATTGGTGTGATTAGAAATAGGAGGGGAGATGATGATGATGGGCGAATCGGTTCTTTAATGAATAGTTTAACCCCATCGGCAATTGGCTGGATTGTGCCGTATGGTCCTACTACATTTGGTCCTTTTCGTAGTTGTATGTATCCTAGTACTTTCCGTTCAACTAGAGTTAGGAAAGCTACTGCTAATAGGACGAATACAATGTAGATTAGTGGGTTAATCAGGTGGTTTATTAGGGCGTTAAGCATGAGTTAGGGAGAGGATTTGAACCTCTGCTTAAAAGGGCTTAGGTCTTTTGCAATTACCAGGCTCTGCCACCCTAACAACTCCTTGTCTAGGAGATACTTATGCTCCCTTTTATTTAATTAATTTTGGTTCATTAATTTAGGGTGAGGCGCACTTGTTGAGTTGGCCTCTCTTTTCCGATCCTTTCGTACTGGGAAAAGTGGCGTTACAGATAGAAACTGACCTGGATTGCACCGGTCTGAACTCAGATCACGTAGGACTTTAATCGTTGAACAAACGAACCCTTAATAGCGGCTGCACCATTAGGATGTCCTGATCCAACATCGAGGTCGTAAACCCCCTCGTCGATATGGACTCTGGAAGGGGATTGCGCTGTTATCCCTTGGGTAACTTAGTTCGTTGATCGGCTTTGTGGCCGGGTCATATTTGGTCAGATGTTCTGTTACTTAGAGGTGTGCGTCTTAGTTTTGGATAGTATCCATTCCACTTGGAGGCTGTTTTTTTCTCCGTGGTCGCCCCAACCGAAGGTAAAGTTTCATTTTCCATTAAGTTTAAGGATTTATTAGAGCTTGTTTTACATGGGTGAGTCTTGTACCTTAAGCTCCAAAGGGTCTTCTCGTCTTGTATAATTATACCCGCTTCTGCACGGATAGATCAATTTCACTGACTGGAAAAGGGAGACAGCTAAGCCCTCGTCTAACCATTCATACTGGTCCCTATTTAAAGGACAAGTGATTGCGCTACCTTTGCACGGTTAAAATACCGCGGCCGTTAAACTTGTGGTCACTGGGCAGGCTGGACCTCCTATACTTAAATTTGCAGGAGGCGATGTTTTTGGTAAACAGGCGAGGCTTGGGTTTGCCGAGTTCCTTCCTTGGTTCTTTTAGTCTTTCCTTTTATGCACGCCAGTGTGGGGGTAACGATTAAGGGGTATGGGGTTTTCTTGATTTTTGTATTATTCATATTTCCCTCTTTGTTTGGGTTCGTTAATTGTCAGTGGTTGGTCCGATCTGACTTACACTTGTGCTTGGAGAAGGTTAAGTTCTTCTTGTTACTCATTTTAGCATAATCTCTTCCATGGGTGCATGGAATGGTCTAGTATTTTTGGGGAATTAAGATTGTTTATAGGTATAATAAACTTTTGTTTGTTTGAGCTTTAACGCTTTCTGTTTAGGTGGCTGCTTTTAGGCCCACTGGGACAATGTGTTTTAGGTAATATAATCTTTATTCTCCTGTTAAGGTTGTATCCTTTGTTTAAGGGGCTGTACCTCCTTAAACTAACTCTCGTGTTTTGCCTGTGTGCCTTAATTGTAATTTTGGTTTGGGGTGTACGAGGCTGAACTTATATTCACTTCCTAGACAACCAGCTATCACCAAGTTCGATAGGTCTGTCACCTCTACCCGGAGTTCTTCCCACTCTTTTGCCACAGAGACGGGTTGGCCCTAAATAAACTTAGGCTGTCTCGGGGTAGCTCACTTGGTTTCGGGGTTCTAAACTAAAGTTCTCTTTGCTTGAGTTGACTAGCTAAATCATGATGCAAAAGGTACAAGATTTAGTCTTTGTTTTTTTTGGCTTATATGAGTTGTTTCATTTCTCTTTCAACGTTCCCTTGCGGTACTTTTTCTATTGCTCTATGTGTCCTTTTCTGTCTCCCATACTAAGGTTAAGAATGGTTTAGTTAATTGGTTTAGTTAAATATTAATTTATTTATGGTGTAAATTTGTGTTGCTTATTAAGCTAGTTGTTTGGCTCAGAGTGATCCGATTTGCACGGATTTCTTCGCGGTGTAAGTGAGACGCCTAACTATTTGGCTACACTCTGGGTTATCCAAGTGCACCTTCCGGTACACTTACCTTGTTACGACTTGCCTCTCCTTGTCAGTGCTTTTGTGTTAGGTAGGTTTTTATACATTATGACGGGAGAGAGTGACGGGCGGTGTGTACGCGCCTCAGAGCCGGGTTCAAAAGGACACTCTATTTCCTTTTTACTACTAAATCCTCCTTCAAGCATTATTTCATGATGCATGTTCGTGATATTCTGGAATAGAAAATGTAGCCCATTTCTTCCCATTTCGTTCGCTACACCTCGACCTGACGTTTTGAGTAGTACTCTTTTTGCTTACTTTAATTCCTTCACAGGGTAAGCTGGCGACGGTGGTATATAGGCTGGGTTGGCCAGAAATGGTGAGGTTTAACGGGGATTATCGGTTATAGAACAGGCTCCTCTAGGGGGGTCTAAGGCACCGTCAGGTCCTTTGGGTTTTAAGCTGATGCTCGTAATACCCGGGCGGACATCATTGTAAGTATGTGTCTTTGTTTGTGGCTGAGCATAGTGGGGTATCTAATCCCAGTTTGTTTCTCAGCTTTCGTGGGGTCAGGTATTTAAATTAAAGTAACTTTCGTATTTGGGTTTCGGACTCCTAGAAGCGTATGACAGCCAATGGGCCATTTAACTTTATTCTTGTTCTCCTTAACCACCCTTTACGCCGTGGGTCTATCAACTAGGGTCATTCGTTTAACCGCGGTTGCTGGCACGAATTTTACCGGCCCTCTTAACTCTAACTAAGTCGGGTTTTCACCCATGGCTTAATGTTTATCACTGCTGAATTCCCTTGGGGGTGTGGCTTAGCTAGGCGTCTTGGGCTAAAGTTTTTGTTCCTGATGCCTGCTCCTTGTTCCCTTATTAGGGGGTTGGGGCATATTCACGGGGTTGCGGAGACTTGCATGTGTAAGTTGAGTTAAGGCTGATAGAAAGGTCGGGACCATGCCTTTGTGCATGTGGGGTTTTTTAGGACCCATCTTAGCATTTTCAGTGCTATGCTTTGTATTAAGCTACACTAGC